TCTTTTTCTACTCAACTATTTATACTAAATTAAAACAAATAAGAAAAAAAAACTATATTTCTATATTCTTTCTATATAGAAAGAATATAGAAATAGAAAAAAAAGAAAACTGTAATGAGATAATAAAGAAAGATTTGGATATGGATATGCGTAAAGATATAATCCGCTTTTCATTCGAAACAAAACAAGAGAAGTCTTTTTTTGTTTGAATTATTTTCCTAAGTTAGAAGTTGAAGTGAATTGAAGAAGTTCAATTTGTTCAATTAGACCCGGAAAATAAAACAAGGAATAAGAATCTTTGGCAAACAGGAGAAAAAATCATGATTCTTTCTTTCGATACAAGACGACACAAGAAAAGTCTTTTCTTGTGTCATCTTGTATCTAATTGAATAGATGATTAGTAAGACTAAGAATACTTTATAAAAATCTTTTTTCCTTTCATTTTTCCCGTCTTTGCCTTGTATTCTATTCTTTTGTATTTTTATGCTGATTTTCTATCATTAGGAATGGTATAAATGGTATATCAAGTAATGAGTTTCAGACATTCCGCAAAATAAAAAAAAGATACTTATAGAATTTATTGAATCATATATCATTCTATTGATCAACAAGAATTTGTTTACCAACCTTATTTTCATTTTAAGGAATCTCTAGATCTAGAAATTCATTTCGTACAACTGAACCTTTTCAAACTGTTTCTTTTTTAGAACCAAAAAGATTTGTGCCAAAATCACAGATGCCAAGAAGAATAGAAGGCCTTGGACTCGTAATGGATCTTGAAGCACTATTTCTGCGTCTCCCTGACCAAAACCTCCTACATTTGGATTACTTGTTAATGGTTGATCAAGCTTGATGGATTCACCTTCTGAAACAAGAAGTTCTGGTCCTGGAGGTATAATATCAACCACTTGACGTCCTTCTGATGCATCAACTATGGATATTTCATATCCCCCCTTTTCTTTACGTACTATTCTGCTTACTATACCAGCAGATGTAGCATTATAAACTGTATTGTTACTCTTGCTACCATCAGGATAAATCTGACCCCTTCCCCTGTTCCCACCCACATATATGGGATATTTTAAGAAGTGAACGTCTTTTTTCGTAGCAGGGTCAGGGGAAAGAATAGGAAAGACGATTTCACTATATTTCTGACCGGGAACAGGACCTATCACAAGAATATTTCTTTTATTAGGACGATAACACTGAAAAGAAAGATTACCCATATTTTCTTTCATTTCGGGAGAAATACGATCGGGGGGGGCTAATTCGAATCCCTCGGGTAAAATAAGAACAGCTCCTACATTCAAAGCTCCTTTTTTACCATTAGCAAGAACTTGTTTCAGTTGCATATCATAAGGAATTCGAACAACTGCTTCAAATACAGTATCAGGAAGCACAGCTTGCGGAACTTCAATATCCACGGGCTTATTAGCTAAATGGCAATTGGCACATACAATTCGCCCAGTTGCTTCTCGTGGATTTTCATAACCCTGCTGCGCAAAAATGGGATATGCATTTGAAATAGATGCTCGAGTTATTACATATATCATGATCGATACATAAATGGATCGAGTCATCTGTTTTTTTACCCAAGAAAAAGTATTTCTATTTTGCATGGTCCAATCATTGATCCCCGGAATTTCTACAATAAATTTGATAGGTAGCTAGTAGAATTCCCTATCCACAAGTTTGCCATTATATTGATTGTACTGAAAGAATTGTACTGGTGGAATATAGTATGAATACCTTGAATTGAAAAGGTAGAAGTATAAAGAATAAGTAAGATTAAAAATGATTTATTTATACACGAAGAAAGATTCTGGTTTGATTGATATCAAAAGATCTAATGAATTATTCATTCATTGAATGATAAATTACTACAAGCGAAGGAGATACACGATTTAAAAAATGGAAGATCCAATATTTCACAATTGTATCTAGAATCACTGGAAAAGTGGAAACAAGACCAGATATAATCTGATCATCCTGAGCCAGTCCAAAATCGTTGTAGATCGAACCAATCATTAGTTCCCAACCATGGGTCGAGTGAAATCCGATCCAGAAATCAGTAACTAAAAGAATAGAAAAAGCTTTGATTGTATCACTTAAGTTATAGATAAATTCCTGAATCCAAGAATTTAGAATGAAAAGTTCTTCATTACGCAGAAAAAAATAACCACTTAGAATAGCGAAACAGATTAGATTTGTAGAGAAATGCAAAATGATATGGAAATGGGATTCATTGTGTCTTTGGACCAATTGTATTGTTTCCTTGTGCATTCCTATATGAAGCCTTTGCATATGTGTCTCCGAGTATTCCTTTATCATCTCGTCCAACAGGAATAGTTCTTCTAATTCCATAAATTTTTCTAGAACATTTTTCTCTTGAATATCATTCAAAAGGGTTTCGGATTGATTGGTATTCCACCAATCAAGAACCCAAGTTTCTAGACATTTCTTAAATGAGAGAGAAACCCACCAGGGTAAAAAGAGTATAGACACAAGATATGGGAGGGAAGTCAATGCTTTATTTTTTTTTTCATTCTGTATCCGTGATGTGAATTGTGAATGAACCTGTTTCATTCGTCGATTCTATCTTATTTTTCTATGAAGCACAAATTATATAAAAAGAGACTATAACTCTAACAAGAACAAGGTATCGAACCTATGGATCTTTTCCTATTTTTGTTTTTGTATAAGAATTGAGTATTTGGATATAAAATAATTTCGAATAGAACATAGAAGAAGGGCCCTTTTCAAATGAAAAAAAAAAGTAACTATTCTTTCCATATTCCAGAGATCTCAATTAGGCAAATTGTAACCGATTTCCTCTTCATTTCTTCCTTTCGATGAAGATGCGAAACCCATTTGAACTAACAAATATAATTTGGATTTAAAGACGAACCTTACCGGATCCTTATCCTTTAATTCTTTTATTTTTTTTTTTTACTAGTATAAAGAAAAGAGTGAAGCTGGACGCCATGTGTATGCGTATACAAAACAGTTTTTGTGTACAAATAGTTTAAATCTATTTTAAAATAGATTTTATTTAATTAGTTCTATTAGATTTTATATAATCCATATACATCATACGTCCTCCTGCTTTTGAGATGTATTAAATTCTTTCTCTAATGCTGAGTGAGATTTATTCTTCAGTTCATTTCAAAATACTTCAATAGGTACGCGCAAGAAATAGGCCAATTCGGCAGCTTTTTGTTCAATTTCTCGTGGAGTCAAATTCTCATCAGTACGGGTAAAGGGAATGGCTCCTCGGCCCCTTATTTCCATATAAAGGACACGACGAGGAAAAAGCCCTTCTCTCACCTCCATTCTGATTGATTGGATATCTTTCAGAAAGAAACGAAGGAAGATGCGACGATTTCTTCCAGGAAATCCCCAACGAAAAAGGGACATTATCCCTTCTTTTCTATCAAATCGGTCATAACCACTACCTACATTCCATAAAATTGTGCACCACAAATAAGAACTAATGAATAGACCTGCGATCCCATAGAAAGACATCACGATCCCTTGTGGGAAAAAAATAATTTGCTGAGACGGAAATACGGATATCAGATTTTTACCAAGATAACTGGAAGTTCCAACTACTAAGAATCCTAGTGAACCTAAAAAAAGGATAAAGGCCCAGCAAAAATTACTTGTTTTTTGAGACCCCATTATAAGTTCTATCCATATATGTTCTGATCGCCAGTTCATACTATACTAGATCCAGTTGTATTCGATTGGAATTGAGAGAATAACCCAAATGGATTTGACTCGACTTTTATTGCTTGATCCCGAAGTAACTTTCATCAACTAGCAGCATTCCGACGGGAACCATTAGGAATAATTGGTTAGATACATTGAGTTTCTATTTCAATGATTTTTCAAAAAAGATTTGCTGATGATCATTTTGAATTTAATCATTTAATTTATTAAGCTATAACCGCATATACATGCATTAATGCGTATATTATGCATCGGCATAATACATAATAAAAAAACTCTTTCATTTGTTTTGTTTTCGAAAAGGCCACATATTATATATCCTACCATATTACATTAAAAGAGTATCTGCATGATGATCCAGTGTTGAAATAAATTGATGAGATTTTGTCCCATCCTATTTAGACAATCTTCTTTCTTTGGACATAAAGAGATAAAGAAGCCATTGCAATTGCCGGAAAGACTAGGGCCACTAAAGGAACAAAAATAGAGGGAAGGTTCAAATCTATCATAGAATGGGTACCTCGATTTCCTATTTGTACCTATTATAATTCTAAATTATAATTATAAAGATATCCTATGATAAGTCTATCTATTAGAAATAGAAAGAATATTAAGATAATCTTTATATGAAGAAGTGAAGTATTTAATAATAAATAACGAATTGAGAACTAAATGAAGTGTACATATTCATCTTTCTACACGAATATGTATGAGAATCCGCTTTCAGAAATTGGATTCTTTTTCTCCCATCCTTATCTTCATCGTCTTTCTATCTTTATATGAATATGTCAAAAGGACGGAGAAAATTATTTTTCTTTCCCGGATTTCTCGGAAGGAGAAAGAAATTCTTTTTTATCTTAAGGATCCGGAGCAAAAAGTCATTATCCAAAACTTCTTACTCTTACTACATTTATAACTGATGTTCCCAAAGAAAACATCATCTTCTTAGTTTTGTTTTTTTCATTATAATGAACTAAATGCTTAGTCGCTACAAATAAAAATAACTGAAACGAGTGCTATACTTCCATTTGAAAATGAAGAATTTCAATCTTTTTTTTTTCATATTTTTTAATCTTGATTCAAGGGAAGGAAACCATGTAGCTGAAATAACTCATTCAGAACACCTTTTAAAAGATTACGTGGTACGATTGGGTCGAATAAGCCCTTATGGAATAAATACTCAGCCGCTTGTGAACCGTCGGGTACTGTCTTTTTCAATGTTTGTTCAATTACTCTTTTACCCGCAAACGCAATGTAGGCATTAGGTTCAGCAATAATGATATCTCCCAACATACCAAAACTTGCTGTAACTCCGCCAGTTGTAGGAGATGTAAGGATTGATACATAGAATAACTTTTTATTTGATTGATAATCATATGAAGCAGAAGATATTTTAGCCATTTGCATCAAGCTCAAACTCCCTTCTTGCATGCGTGCTCCTCCAGAAGCACACACAATAATGACAGGTAGAGACCGATTAGTAGCATACTCGATCAAACGGGTGATTTTCTCACCTACTACGGATCCCATACTACCTCCCATAAACTGAAAATCCATAATTCCAATTGCTATGGAAATACTATTTAGTTGACCTACACCCGTTTGAACAGCTTCAGTTAAACCCGTTTTTCTTTGATAAAAAGAGATGCGATCTATATAAGGTTCCTCCTCTGAATGAAATTCAATGGGGTCCATAGAGACCATATCTTCATCCATAGGTTCCCAAGTGCCAGGATCAATAAAGAGTTCAATTCTATCTGAACTATTCATTTTCAAATGATATCCGCAGTGTTCACAAATATTCATTTTTGAACTAAAAAATTTTTTATAATTTAATCCATAACAATTCTCACATTGAACCCATAACTGTTTGTATTTTGTATTTATATCGAAATCAGTAGATCTTTCTCTTATATTGAAATAACTGCTACTAGTTTTGATACTAGAATTTCCACTTTCAATACTACTTATACTTTCCGTACAAATGAAACTATAAATGTAACTGTCGATACCACTGTAAATGTCACTATTAAGACTGATTTCAAAACGAAGATAACTATCAATGCAACTATTAATGTGATTATTCCAATTAGATTGAGTATCATATGTGGAATAAGAATAGTAGTAATTACTACTATTAGATCCACTATTCAAATAACTAGGAAAAAGAATCTCTAGTTCACTCAAAAAAGAACTAGCATTGTCATTGTCAATATCAATATCAAAAATCTGATTTTCAATATCAAAATATACAGAATAAGTGTCACCATTACTATTTCTCACTAAAAAAGTATGATCAGAGATCAAACTCCAAATATTCCTGCTATCAAATAAATAATTGAGATAGTTAATATTACTGAAACTATAACTGTCCCAACTAGTAATCTTTTTCTCCGCATCATTTAGAATAGTTTTTTCACTTCCACCGGTATGTCCAAGAGCATCAAGACTATCCATTGATTTACTTAGTCCACACCTATGTTCTAACTTCTTGTTAGACAACATAAAATTGAACCAACATTTTTCCATAGATTCTTTCTGCCCCCTATTTTAGTAAAACCTAATACTAATAGATGAATAGTCATTCGATGAAGAAAAAATCATTTTACTATTTCTTTTTTCTTTATTTTGATTTCTCATCAGAATTCAAAAGAAGCATATGATTATGATCCAATCATTGAGATTGTTAATGAAAAACGAGCGAGTCTTGAAGAGAAAGGATTATCCTTTTGAATAATCTGGTGAATCATTTCACTATTATGATAGTGATTATGATAGAATCTTTTCCTCAAAAAAAGATATATTATATAAAGACAGGTTTCTCTCATGTAAAACTTTCAATTCTTATCAAAAAGATACATAGTTGTTTCTTCCCATAAATTAACCATAAATTAAATAAATTAAAAAAGAATTCTCGTCTCGTAGAATCTCGTGTCATATAGTCAAATAAGAAAATGAGTTTCTATTACAACAGGGAACGAAAAAGACAATATACAGGATAAGGGTAGAAGGGATCCTACCCTTGGCTTGATCTATGGTCTGAAACTAAGGAATATAAATCCAATCCTAAGGATCCATAATTCAGCCTATGGCTCCAACAATAAATAAGAGAATAGAAATAATAGAATAGATAAGTTGTTTAGTCTTCCTTCGATCTTATCTTCTTATTCTTAATGTTTAGATTTTTTATCTACTTGTATTAGAGTATTGTATATCGTAAGGTCTGTACATATAAGAGATATATGCAAATACACAAAGACCCTCATAGTTCATAGTATAGGATTAGTATAAGATGTTTATTCTTTATTCGATTCGGCCCAATCTTTCTTTTTTTGAGGAAAAGATTGGGCCAAGTTTCATTGTAATCAATTAGGAGAACAAACAGGAATTGCTAAATTATACGCACTTATTTTGTTTCTTTATCTAGCTTATCCACTGGATCGAACTCGAATGTGATCTCTTTCCATACTTCACAAGCAGCGGCTAGCTCAGGACTCCATTTGCTAGCTTCACGAATAATATCATTACCTTCACGAGCAAGATCACGTCCCTCATTACGAGCTTGTACACATGCTTCTGAAGCCACCCGATTAGCTACTGCACCGGGTGCATTTCCCCAAGGGTGTCCTAAAGTTCCTCCACCGAACTGTAGTACGGAATCATCCCCAAATATTTCGGTTAGGGCAGGCATATGCCAAACATGAATACCCCCTGAAGCCACGGGCAGAACACCTGGCATAGAGACCCAGTCTTGAGTGAAAAAAATAC